CGCTTGTGAAAGTTTTTAAAGTTTATATTAGCATTTTCAGTGCTATGCTTTGCATTAAGCTACACTAGCATGTGGTAGTGTTACACTATATATGATGACGAAACTACACATGTCATTACAGATACAATAATACACTTAGCCCTCGTTTTAGGGGTTTTTCGAGATAGCTAGGTATATTAAGGGGGAGGGGGGTTTTTCCCAAAAAAATGTATCAGCCTTTTTTTATTCTTCCCGACCCGGGGGCACCTATATAATATATCTATGCCTATATATAGATGTTTGTGGTAAATAATTCTTAGTTTTTCCCATTAATTAAATAATACTTCTTAATAATATGGGGTTTAATAAAATGTCTTTATTAAACCTATGTCTAATTATTCGTACGTATGGATGAGAGTTAAATTTAATAATGGGCCTTAGCCATGTGAGTACTGCCTTACTTTGACAAGTAGAAGCCCAGCGAATGATATAAGTAGCGAGTTTTATAATATTATGTTGAGGATAGGACCAACTTTCACTGAATGTTCCGGCCGCAACCCGACAGAGAAGTCTGGAGGGTTAGTTTCTGTTTCATCCCCAAAAAAAAACTGGGAGGTCTAGAAATCTTGAGACGATGAATAGTTGAATGACAACCGAGGGAACTAGAGGAAAGGCAAAATGACGCGATTAAGAGACGAATGCCTCTCAAGGGTGCCAAATGTGAGCATTTGAGCAAGCTCTGGGGATTAATCCAGTTCAGTACCACAAACCGTGCAAAGGTGGCTATATTAGGGTATTGGTCGGTTCTCGCCAGCCCTAATAGTTAACTGAGATTAATATATTGCTTATTTAGGAACGTGTGCTTTAGTCTAACGGTTAAGAGAAAAATGAGGTAACTGAGTGGATAATTAGTTATGATTCTCTAGGATATTAGAAAAGTGTGGGTTAAAAATTATATATAATGTAATAGTTGGACATTTACTAATGTGTATTATACATAGTATGTAATGAAATAGCTGACAGTCGATGAATGAGTATTATACATAGTACTATATTATGTCTATATTATATATATGTGGACCTAATAATATATATGTATATCTGACTAAGAAAGGCAAAATTGAGGACCGGCGAATGCTGGTTAATTTCAGGAGGTAGTTTAAGCAGAATCTTGGCTTTGGAAGCCAAGGATGGGAGTTCAACCCTCTCTTTCCTGAATTCAATTTGTTTTGGGGAGGCATTTCACCTCCAATTTTTGGTTTACAAGACCAACGCCTTAAATTTTTAGGCTACCATAACGTATTAAAGGTTTAAAATTTTATTTTCTCACCAACCGGCAAGGGGAAAAAGGATGAGAAATAATAGAAAATATACGATTGAGGCAATTTGTCCGATAATGATGAATGGTTGTTCTACTGGTTGACCCCCAATTCATGTTAGGATAAAAGTGTTTGTGAGTAGTGTCCAGAATAAGATTTGGGTGATAGGTCGGAATGTGATACCTCGTTGCTTGGATGTATGTAGTAGGGGCACCAATATAAGGATGAGGATTGAAAATAAGAGAGCAAGGACTCCCCCTAGTTTGTTCGGGATAGAGCGTAGAATTGCGTAGGCAAATAGGAAATACCACTCTGGTTTAATGTGAGGGGGTGTGAGTAGGGGGTCGGCTGGGATGAAGTTTTCTGCATCACCTAGTAAGTTGGGTGTGAAAAGAGCAAGTAGGGTTAGTAGGAGCATTAAAATAAAGAAACCTAAGAGGTCTTTGTAAGAGAAGTAAGGGTGAAATAGGACTTTATCCATATTAGAGTTGAGTCCAGTTGGGTTATTAGAGCCTATCTCATGAAGGAAGATAAGATGGAGTAGGGTAAGTGCAACAATTAGGAAAGGAAATAAGAAATGGAAGGCAAAGAATCGGGTTAGGGTAGCGTTATCGACTGAGAAGCCCCCTCAGATTCATTCGACTAAGATGTTGCCGATATAAGGGAAAGCGGATAGGAGGTTCGTAATGACTGTTGCACCTCAAAACGATATTTGACCTCAGGGTAAGACATAGCCTACAAAGGCTGTGGCTATTAATAAAAATAATAGGATAACCCCAATATTTCATGTCTCTTTATTAAGGTAGGATCCGTAGTAGAATCCACGGGCAATGTGAATATAAATACAGATAAAAAAGAGTGAGGCTCCATTGGCGTGGATATTGCGAATAAGTCATCCATAATTTACATCTCGACAGATGTGAACAACTGAGGAGAAAGYGGAGGAGATATCTGGGGTGTAATGTATGGCTAAGAAGAGGCCAGTGAGGATTTGAATAATCAGACAAAGTCCTAAAAGTGAACCGTAATTTCATCAAATTGAGATGTTGATTGGGGTGGGGAGATCAATGAGTGAGCTATTAATAATTTTAAATAATGGATGGGTTTTTCGAATATTTGTGGTCATTAGGTTCTTGTAGTTGAATAACAACGGTAGTTTTTCAGATTATTGGTCTTAGTTAAAATCTAAGTAGGAATTTATGATTTATTTAGTATTTATTATAATGTTGGGTTTTATTATAGGTTTGGTAGCAGTAGCTTCAAATCCTTCTCCTTATTATGCTGCCCTCGGTTTAGTAGTTTCTGCTGGCGTGGGGTGTGGTTTATTGGTAAGTTCTGGAAGTTCATTTTTATCTTTAGTTTTATTTTTAATTTATTTAGGGGGGATGTTGGTTGTGTTTGCTTATACTGCGGCGCTTGTTGCAGAGCCTTATCCTGAATCATGAGGGGATTGATCAGTGTTGATTTATGTTTTATTTTATGTGGGGGGTTTAATATACGTTAATAAGCATTTTGTGGATAGTTGAGGGTGAGGGTGGTTTGGGGGTGATGAGGTTAATGGTTTAGAGGTGATTCGTGGGGATTTTAGTGGTGTGGCTTTATTATATTCTTATGGGGGTTATTTATTGATACTAAGTGGCTGAATATTGCTTTTGGCCTTGTTTGTTGTATTAGAATTGACTCGTGGTATCTCTTGAGGAACATTGCGTGTAGTTTAAATTATAATTAATGTAGCTAGGGTGAGAGTAAGGAAGAAGATTATAAGGTAAATTTTAATGAAGCCTTGCTGGGGTAATGTAAATAATTTAATTATGGATGTTTGTTGAACAAGTTTATTTTTTGGTCCTGTCTTTTCATTTCATGTTAGGTCAATCAAGTGCGTGGAAATAGTTTGAGCTCAGTGAAGATTTATTTGTGGGTAAAGGCGGTGAAAAATTGATGGGAAATAGCCTAGTATGTTAGAGAAATTATGGGTTGGTATGGTTGGGTAAATTTTAAATTGATGTTTAGTGAGGTTGGTTAATTCTAGGGCTAAGAGTAATCCAATAATTGTTACTAGGAGGGCGGAGAGTTTAAGGGTGAGTGGTATTGTTAAAATTTGTGTTTTGGTTGGTGTTATGTTAAAGGTGATGATGAGACCGGCTAAAATACTTCCGTAGGCTAGGCGTTTAATGGGTTTTAATGCTAGGGGATTATTTTCATTGATAGGTGTCAATGGGGTGAATCGTGGTGAATTTATTAATGTGAAGAAGATAAGTCGAAAGCTGTAAATAGCAGTGAAGGAAGTGGCTAATAAAGTTATGGTTAGGGCTCAGGCGTTTAGGTTAGATGTGTTCATGGCTTCGATGATGGCATCTTTTGAGAAGAAGCCTGATAGGAAGGGTATTCCTGTTAAGGCTAAGCTTCCTACTGTAAGGGATGAAGCAGTAAATGGTAGAAGTTTGTGGAGCCCTCCTATTTTTCGAATATCTTGTTCGTTATCTAGGCTATGAATAATGGAGCCAGAGCAAAGAAAGAGTATAGCTTTAAAGAAGGCGTGTGTACAAATATGAAGGAAAGCTAATTGGGGCTGATTTAGGCCAATCGTAACTATCATGAGGCCTAATTGGCTGGATGTGGAGAAGGCTACGATCTTTTTGATATCGTTTTGAGTGAGGGCACAGGTAGCTGTAAATAGAGTTGTTAATGCACCTAAGCATAGGCAAGCTGATAAGATTAGCTGATTATCTTGAATTAGGGGATGAAGCCGGATTAGAAGAAATACACCGGCTACGACTATTGTACTGGAGTGAAGTAGGGCGGAGACTGGCGTAGGCCCCTCCATGGCTGATGGCAGCCATGGATGGAGGCCGAATTGTGCTGATTTTCCTGCAGCGGCTAGTACTAGGCCTAGTAGGGGTAAAGTTAAATCAGTATTTTTAGATAGAATAAATATTTGTTGAGTTTCTCATGAGTTGAGATTTATAGCTAGTCAGGCTATGCTTAGGATTAATCCAATATCTCCGATACGGTTATAAATTACTGCTTGAAGAGCTGCGGTATTAGCGTCTGCTCGGCTATATCATCAACCAATAAGGAGGAAGGATATGATACCAACTCCTTCCCAACCAATAAATAATTGAAATAAGTTGTTAGCGGTGATAAGAATTATTATTGTTATAAGAAAAAGAAGGAGATATTTAAAGAAGCGGTTAAAGTTTGGGTCTGTGTGTATATATCAGAGTGCAAATTCTAGGATGGACCATGTGACGTAGAGGGCTACTGGTGTGAAGATAATAGAGTAGAGGTCAAATTTAAAGCTTATGTTAATATTTATAGGTCCTAGATTAATTCAGTTTCAATTGGTTGTGATAGATTCTACACCTTGGTCTAGGAACAGGAAGAGTGGAATTAAGCTGACAAAGAATGAGAGCTTAACGGCTGTTTTAACGTGAGTAGAGGCTCAGTTGGGGTTATTAGACTCTTGGGGGGAGATAATAGATAAAAATAAGGGATAGAGAAGAATAATAAAAATTAACAGGAATGAAGAGTTAAAGATAATTGAGTTCATGGCTATTGCTTGGATTTGCACCAAGAGTTTTTGGTTCCTAAGACCAATAGATGACTATTATCTTTCAAAAGCTTAAGTGAGCCATGGAGTTGAACCATGAGTAAAAGAATTAGCAGTCCTTTTTGTCCCTGACCTCTCTTGGTGAGTAAAAAGATTTTAACTTTTATTTTTAGAATCACAATCTAACGTTTTAATTAAACTATAGACACAAAATGTTCATCCTAGGATGAGTTCAGGTTTGGTGATGAGGAGAATTGTGGGGAGTAGGTGAAGATATATAAGTAGGTGTTCTCGTGTGTGGGAGGGTGTTAAAAAGAGTAAATGTTGAGGTGTGGGGCCCCGTTGTGTTATTAGGAACATGTACAGTGAGTAGGATGCTGTTAATAAAACTCCCGTTCCTGTTAAGATAACAGTTCAGTTTGATCATTTAAATAAGGAGGAAATAATGAGTAATTCTCCTATGAGGTTGGGGCTAGGGGGTAAGGCGAGATTGGCTAAGTTAGCTAAAAATCATGATGTCCCTATAAGTGGCAAGATAATTTGGGTACCTCGGGCCAATAAGAGTGTTCGGCTATGAATGCGTTCATAGTTGGTGTTAGCTAAGCAGAAAAGTATTGATGAGACTAATCCATGGGCAATTATAAGGGCTGTGGCACCTGCGAAGCTTCATGGGGTTTGAATCAGGATGGCTGCTGTTACAAGGCCTATATGGCTAACTGATGAGTAGGCAATTAAGGATTTAAGATCTGTTTGTCGAAGACAAATAGAGCTGGTTATGATAATCCCTCAGATCGCTAGAATTAGGAAGGGGTATGCTATTTCTTTTGTGAGTGGGTTAAGTATAACAATAATTCGTATTATACCATAACCTCCTAGTTTAAGGAGGACTGCAGCTAGAATTATGGAGCCGGCAATTGGGGCTTCTACGTGAGCTTTAGGTAATCAGAGATGGACTCCGTAGAGGGGTATTTTCACTAGGAAAGCGATTAGGCAGGCAGTCCATCAAAATTTATTGGCTCAGGAGTGGAGGTTGGAAGTGTTTGGGTATTGTAAAATAAGTATGGATAGGGTACCTAGATCTTTTTGTAAGACAAGTAGGGCGATTAAGAGGGGTAAGGAGCCTGCAAGGGTGTAGAATAAAAAGTAAATGCCGGCACTAAGACGTTCAGTTTGATTACCCCATCGTGTAATAATAATAAGGGTTGGGATAAGTGTGGCTTCAAATATAATATAGAATAGAATTATTTCTGTTGCACTGAATGTTATAATTAGTAGTGCTTGGAGAGTAATTAGTAGAGAGATATAGATTTGTTGTCGTTTATGGGGTTCAGTGGTTAAATGTTTAAGGCTAGCTAAAAGTATGAGTGGTAGGAGTCAGCATGTAAGTGCAAGCAGAGGGGCAGAAAGGGGGTCAACACCAAGAAAGAGATTAGAGTAGTTTCAGCCTATTTCGAAGTCTCATTTAAATCAGGTAAGACTTAATGAAGCAATTAAGAGGCTATTGGAAATAGTTGAAGTTCATATTCATTTTTGGGGTGCGATTCATGAGATTGGGAATAAGAAGAGGGTGGGGATGAGGATTTTTAACATTGTAAAAGATTGAGGTTATTAAGGTGATCAGTTCCGTGGGTGCGAGTAGCGGCTACAAGAAGGGCCAGTCCTGAGCTTGCTTCACAGGCTGAGAATGTTAGTAAGATTATAGGTGCCAAGGAGAGAGAGGGGGAACTTATTACTATAGATCAGATAGCGATTGCAATGAATAGGGAGAGTATTATCCCTTCAAGGCAAATAAGGGCTGATAAGAGATGGGAGCGATTAAAAGCTAGTCCTGTGAGGCCAAGAATAAATGCTGATGTAATTGTGAAGTAGATAGGAGTCATAAGGCACTTATGGATTTTCACCATAATTTATTAAGTCGAAATTAATGGTCTTTTTTGGACTAAGCACCTATTCTGCCCATTCAAGGCCCCCTTGGAGTCATTCATAGACAAGGCCTAGTGTGAGTAAAATAATAATAATGGAGGCTCAGAGAGTGGTGGTAAGTGGGGAGCATAATTGATCTCCTCAGGGCAGTGGAAGGAGTAAGGCAATTTCTAAATCAAATAGTAAGAAGAGAATTGCCACTAGGAAGAATCGGAGGGAGAATGGGAGGCGTGCAGATCCTAGGGGATCAAATCCACACTCGTAAGGTGATAATTTTTCACTATCTGGGTTAAGAGTCGGCAGTCAGAATGCGATGAAAGCTAGGATTAGGGAAACGAGGGCTGGAATGGCGATAGATAATGTAATGAGGTTCATTACTTCTCCTTGGAGTCTAACCAAGATTGAATGATTGGAAGTCATTTGTACTAGTTTATACTAGAAAAGTATTATGAGCCTCATCAATAAATTGATACATAGAGGAATAGTCATACTACGTCGACAAAGTGTCAGTATCATGCAGCGGCTTCAAAGCCAAAGTGGTGTTCTGATGTGAAGTGGAAGAGGATTTGGCGTAGTAAACAGATTAAAAGAAATGTTGAGCCAATGATAACGTGGAGACCATGAAAGCCTGTTGCTACAAAGAAGGTTGTTCCGTAAACCCCGTCGGCGATGGTGAATGGGGCTTCGTAATATTCTATAGCTTGAAGAGCTGTAAAGTAAAAACCTAAGAGAACTGTGAGTGTAAGAGCTTGAATAGCTTCTTTTCGATTTCCTTCTATAATGCTGTGGTGTGCTCAGGTAACTGTAACTCCGGAGGCTAATAGAACAGCAGTATTAAGTAATGGGACTTCAAATGGATCCAGGGGAGTAATTCCTGTGGGAGGTCAGCAGCCCCCTAATTCAGGGGTTGGGGCTAGGCTAGCGTGATAGAATGCTCAGAAAAATCCAAGGAAGAAAAATACTTCAGATATAATAAAGAGAATCATGCCGTAGCGTAGGCCTTTTTGTACTGGGGGGGTGTGATGACCTTGAAATGTCCCTTCTCGGATGATATCTCGTCATCATTGAATAACTGTGAGAGTAAGAAGAATAAGTCCTAGGAGGAGAAGTGATAGGGTGTGAAAATGAAATCAAATGGCTAGGCCTGATGTTATAAGGAGAGCAGCAATAGYTCCTGTTAATGGTCATGGGCTTGGGTCAACTATGTGGTATGCGTGTGCTTGGTGGGCCATTATTAAACGTTTTCTTGTAAATATAGGCTTAGTAATAGTACAAATACATAGGCTTGAATTATGGCTACGGCTACTTCTAATAAAGTAAGTAGGAATAATACGATAGAAGTTAGGATTGCTACTGCGGGTATAGTGGAGATTAGTACAAAGGCTGCTGTTGCAATTAATTGTATTAATAAATGGCCTGCTGTGAGGTTAGCTGTGAGTCGAACTCCTAGGGCTAGGGGTCGAATAAATAGACTAATAGTTTCGATAATAATGAGAACTGGGATTAAAGGGGTGGGGGTACCTTCTGGGAGGAGGTGACCTAGAGCAATGGTGGGTTGATTTAATACACCAATTAAAACTGTTGTTAGTCATAAGGGAAGGGCAAAAGCTATATTTAAGGAGAGTTGGGTTGTTGGTGTAAATGTATAAGGGAGAAGTCCTAGTAAATTAATAGTGATTAAGAAAAGTATAAGTGCTGTGAGAATAATAGCTCATTTGTGACCCCCCAGACTAAGAGGTTGTAGGAGTTGATGTGTAAATCGGCTAATAAATCATGTTTGTAAGGTGATGAGGCGGTTATTAAGTCATCGGTTTGAGGGGGTTTGGAAAATTACTGCTGGTATAATAATTGCTAGGGTAATTAAGGGCAGGCCTATGAGTGAGGGGCTTAAAAATTGATCAAAGAAGTTTAAGATCATGGTCAGTTTCAGGGTTCTGGTTTTTGTTTTTTAGTGTTTTTAGGGGTGGGGTTATAATTAAATAAGTAAGATGTTAGTTTGTGGGGTAAGACGATCAAGAAGAATAACCAGGAGAATAAGAAGATTAAAAATCAGGGATTAAGGTTGAGTTGAGGCATATCATCAAGGGTGGTTGGGAATCACCAATATTTAGCTTAAAAGGCTAATGCTGAGCCCTGTTAGCTTCTTAATGAGACTTCTTCTAGTATTAATGAAGATCAATTTTCAAAATGTTCTAAAGGTACTGCTTCAACTACGATTGGTATAAAGCTGTGGTTGGCACCACAGATTTCTGAACACTGTCCGTAATAGACACCAGGCCGAGAGATGATAAAGGCGGTTTGATTAAGGCGTCCTGGTACTGCATCTATCTTTACTCCAAGTGCTGGGATTGCTCAGGAGTGTAAGACATCTTCTGCGGTTACTAGAATTCGAATAGGGGATTCTATTGGAACAACTATGCGGTGGTCTGTTTCTAGAAGTCGAAATTGTCCTGGATATAAGTCCTCAGTTTGGATTATGTAGGAATCAAACTCTAAGTTTTCATAATCTGTGTATTCGTAGCTTCAATATCATTGATGACCTAGTGCCTTAATTGTAATATGGGGATCATTAATTTCATCTATTAGGTATAAGATCCGTAGCGATGGTAGTGCGATTATAATAAGGATGATAGCGGGTAAGATGGTTCATACAATTTCAATTTCTTGTGAATCTAAGATGTACTTATTAGTTAGTTTAGTAGTTACTATTGCTACAATAATATAAAGAACTAACGTACTAATAAGAAATACAATTATTAATGTGTGGTCATGGAAGTGGAGAAGTTCTTCTATAATTGGGGAGGCTGCGTCTTGAAATCCTAATTGTGCTGGGTGTGCCATTAATTTAAGATTCGTGGGAGTTTAACCCACAATTTCACCTTGACAAGGTGATGTAATTAATTTACTAGAGTCTCAAGAAAGTAACAGAGTGGTGATGTGGTTGGCTTGAAACCAACTTATGGGGGTTCAATTCCTTCCTTTCTTGTTAATAAGTGGGCTGTTGAACTTGAACGAAAGCTGGTTCTTCATAGGTGTGGTAGGGAGGAGGGCAGCCATGAAGTCATTCCACATTGGTATTAGAGAGTTCAATAGATAAAACTTCACGTTTTGAGGCAAATGCTTCTCAAATAATAAATAATAAAATGATAACGGCAACTAAGGAGATTAGGGATCCAATAGAGGATACTACATTCCAAAGGGTGTAAGCATCTGGGTAGTCTGAGTAGCGTCGTGGTATACCTGCTAGTCCTAGGAAATGTTGGGGGAAAAAGGTTAGATTTACTCCGATAAATATAATTGAGAATTGAATTTTTGCTCATGTGGAGTGGAGTGTATAGCCTGTGAATAGTGGGAATCAATGGACAAAGCCTGCTATAATAGCAAATACTGCTCCTATCGAGAGAACATAGTGGAAATGGGCTACAACATAATAGGTATCATGGAGTACAATATCAAGTGAAGAATTGGCTAAGACAACTCCTGTCAGGCCTCCCACTGTAAATAGGAAAATAAAGCCCAATGCTCAAAGTAGTGGTGTTTCCCATTTAATGGATCCACCATGGAGGGTGGCTAGTCAGCTAAAGACTTTAACACCTGTTGGAATGGCAATGATTATTGTGGCTGATGTAAAATATGCTCGTGTATCTACATCTATCCCTACTGTAAATATGTGGTGTGCTCAGACGATGAACCCTAAAAGGCCAATGGCTATTATTGCTCAAACTATCCCTATATAGCCGAATGGTTCTTTTTTACCAGAATAATAAGCAACTACATGTGAGATTATTCCAAATCCTGGTAAAATTAAAATATATACTTCAGGATGACCAAAGAATCAGAATAAGTGCTGGTAGAGAATAGGGTCTCCTCCCCCTGCTGGGTCAAAGAAAGTTGTATTAAGATTACGATCTGTGAGTAGTATAGTAATGCCCGCTGCTAGGACTGGGAGGGCTATAAGAAGTAAGACAGTCGTGACAAGGATGGATCACACGAATAAGGGTGTTTGGTATTGAGAGATTGCTGGTGGTTTTATATTAATGATTGTGGTGATGAAGTTAATGGAGGCTAGGATAGAGGAGATACCTGCCAAGTGAAGAGAGAAAATTGTTAAGTCTACGGAGGCCCCCGCGTGAGCTAGATTTCCTGCTAGAGGGGGGTAGACAGTTCAACCTGTTCCAGCCCCGGCTTCAACCCCAGCGGAGGCTAGGAGAAGAAGAAATGAGGGTGGTAAAAGTCAAAAGCTCATGTTATTTATGCGTGGAAAGGCTATATCTGGAGAGCCGATCATTAAAGGGACGAGTCAATTGCCGAATCCTCCGATTATAATTGGTATAACCATGAAAAAGATTATTACGAAGGCATGGGCTGTAACAAGGACATTATAAATCTGATCATCACCTAGAAGTGACCCGGGCTGGCTTAGTTCTGCTCGAATTAAGAGACTTAGGCCAGTTCCGACTATACCTGCTCAGGCACCAAAGATTAAGTAAAGGGTGCCGATATCTTTGTGATTAGTAGAGAATAATCAGCGATTAATTGCCACAGGTAAGATGGCTGAGAGTTAAGCGGTGGTCTGTAGTTCCGCGAAGAGAGGTTAGAGTCCTCTTCTTACCAAGTCCCGTAGTAAAGTTTACACAAGATTGCAAATCCTGAGACGGAGATTAAGGCTCTCCCGGGGCTTCTCCCGCCTTTTACCCTACGGCGGGAGAAGCCTAGATAAAAGTTCGATGGTTTGAACGCTTAGCTGTTAATTAAGATGTTGCAGGATCGAGGCCTGTTTATCTAGAAGACTTTAGTTTAGTTAAATCATCTGGGTTGCATTCAGAGGATGTGAGATAGAGTCTTGCAAGTCTTATCAGAAGTTAAAAGATTTGAACTCTTATTGAAAGCTTTGAAGGCTTTTGGTTTTATTAACCTAAATTTCTTACGTGGATAGTGTCAGTAATGTTGGGGTTAGGGGGAGGAGGAGAATAGACAGAGAAGTGGTGATTGTAAGTAAGATATTTATTTGAGTAGTTTTTGTTCGTCATGAGGATATGAAAAAGATTGGGGTTGGGGATATAGTTAGGGTTATTGCGTAACAGAGACGTAGGTAAAAGAATAAGCTAAGGAGAGTAGCTAGGGCTATAATGGTGGCGGGGATTAGTAGATCTTGCTTAGTTAATTCTTGTAAAATGAGTCATTTGGGTATAAATCCTGAGAGTGGGGGTAGGCCCCCTAATGAAAGTAAAGTAATTAGGGATATGATTGAAAGTAGTGGGGATTTGGTAGTGGATACGGAGATTGAGTTAATTTTTGTTGAATTAAGTATATTAAATAGGAGAAATATTGAGGTGGTTATAATAATGTAAAGGGCAAGGTTTAGTAGGGCTAGATTTGGGGCAAAATGAAGAATAGTAATTATTCATCCTAGGTGGGCAATTGATGAGTATGCTAGGATTTTTCGTAGTTGTGTTTGATTAAGTCCGCTTCATCCTCCAATGATAATTGAGGTAACTCCCAAGGTTATAAGGATATTAGGGTTAAGAAGGGGATAGAGTTGAAAGAGGATGGTAAAGGGAGCTAATTTTTGTCATGTTGAGAGGATAAGTCCCGTGGTTAGGTTTAATCCTTGGAGTACTTCTGGGAGTCAGAAGTGCATAGGCGCTAGGCCAATCTTTAGGGCCAGGGCTAATGTAATTAGTGTGGCGGAGGTTGGTGAAAGCATGTCGGTGATGTTTCATTGTCCTGTAGTTCAGGCATTTGTTGTTCCTGCGAAGAGGAGGAGTGCAGAAGCTGTGGCTTGTGTGAGGAAGTACTTGGTAGTGGCTTCTACTGCACGTGGGTGTTGTTGGTGAATTATTAATGGGATGATGGCTATAGTATTAATTTCTAAACCTATTCAAATTAAAAGTCAATGTGAGCCTATAAATGTGATTGTAGTGCCTAAACCTAGGCTAAGGATGAGGATTGATATTACGAGGGGGTTCATTAGTAGAGGAAGGATTTTAACCAACATGGTAGGGGTATGGGCCCAAAAGCTTAATTAGCTGACTTTACTTTAGGAAGTAGTATAATAGGAAGTACATAGAGTTTTGATCTCTATAGGGTAGGTTCAAGCCCTACTTTTCTAAGGAAGGGGAATGATTTTAACATTCATGTTTCACTCTATCAAAGTGATCCTTTAATTCAGGCACGCTTCCTTAGGTGAGGGGTGGGAGGCTTGCTATGGAGGTTGGCAGAGTGATGTGTCATAAGATAAGAGCTAGTGTAAGGGGTAAGAAGTTTTTTCATACTAGATGTATGAGTTGGTCGTAGCGGAATCGTGGGTAAGAGGCGCGAATTCATAAAAATAGGAGAGTTAGCATGGTTGCTTTAATTATAAGGCTCAGTGTTGAAATTTGAGGTAATGAGGGGCTATAAGAGACACCTATAAAGAGGATAACGGATAAGGTATTTATTATTAAAATATTGGAGTACTCAGCTAGGAAAAATAGGGCGAAAGGTCCTCCTGCATATTCGATATTAAATCCAGAGACTAGTTCTGATTCCCCTTCAGTTAAATCAAATGGAGCTCGGTTGGTCTCTGCTAAGGTTGAGATGTATCATATTATAGCGAGTGGTCAAGCTGGAATTAGAAGTCAGATTGTTTCTTGGGTAAAATTAAATGTGTGTAGTGTGAAGCCCCCGGCTATGATGACTAAGGATAATAAGATTAGACCTAAGGTAACTTCATAGGAGATAGTTTGTGCTACAGCACGTAATGCTCCTATTAGTGCATATTTAGAATTAGAGGCTCAGCCGGAGCCTAGGATGGTGTAGACGGTTAAGCTAGAGACGGCTAAGATAAATAATAAGCCTAAGTTAAGATTAAGGATGGAGTGGGGTAAGGGTAGTGGTATTCATATAAGTAGAGCCAAGGTTAGGGCAGCGGTTGGGGTTAGCAGAAAGAGAAAATGGGAGGAATGTGATGGGCGGATTGGTTCTTTGGTAAAAAGTTTTAATCCATCAGCGATAGGTTGGAGGAGCCCATATGGTCCTACTACATTAGGGCCTTTACGAAGCTGTATATAACCTAAGATTTTACGTTCTACTAGGGTTAAGAATGCTGTGGCCAGTAGTACGGGGATGATGTAGGTTAAAGGGTGAATAATTTGAGTAATAACAGTTTTTAACATGGCTAAGGAGAGGAGTTGAACCTCTGGATCAAAGAGTTTAGGTCTTTTGCAATTACCAGGCTCTGCCACCTTAACTGACTATAATCTTTAGTAGAAGGTTAATCCCTCTTTACTGTTTAAGTTAACTTCAACAGATGAGGGAGAAGCGTGCCTGAGGCATAGGCTTCATTTTCCCGGTCCTTTCGTACTAGGGAAAATATCTACATAGATAGAAACTGACCTGGATTACTCCGGTCTGAACTCAGATCACGTAGGACTGTTAATCGTTGAACAAACGAACCCTTAATAGCGGTTGCACCATTAGGATGTCCTGATCCAACATCGAGGTCGTAAACCCTTTCGGCGATATGGACTCTTAGAAAGGATTGCGCTGTTATCCCTAGGGTAACTTGGTTCATTGATCAGGATTTAGTCCTGGGTCATTATTCGTTAGATATTCTATTAATCAGAACTGTCGTTCTGATTTTTAAGTATAAATACTCAATCGATAAGGAGGTTTTATTTTACTCCTTGGTCGCCCCAACCGAAAACATTAAGTTAGGCTATTTTTATGGTAGGTTAAGTCTTTAGATTAATTATTGGTTAAATAATAACTTAAGTGTTTAAAGCTCCATAGGGTCTTCTCGTCTTATGATAATATCCCCGCTTCTGCACGGGGAGATCAATTTCATTGATTAGAAAATAGAGACAGGTAAACTCTCGTGATGCCTTTCATACAGGTCTTCAATTAAAAGACAAGTGATTACGCTACCTTCGCACGGTCATAATACCGCGGCCGTTAAACAATGTCACAGGGCAGGCGGGACCTCTTATACAGAGTTTGCAAGAGGCGATGTTTTTGGTAAACAGGCGGAGTTTGTGTTTGCCGAGTTCCTTTATTTTCTTTTAATCTTTCCTGTAAACACTCCTGTGTAGGGTTAACGATATAATAAATGTGTTTTTCTAGTTTATTATTATTAATATTATAACCTCAGGTTGGTGTCGGTTAATAATCAGTGATTTAATTCTTTCTGACTTACACGGGTGTTCTGGAGAGGTCAATCCTCTAATTACTCATTTTAGTATAAGTTCTTTTATTAAGTGTAATAAAAAAACCCAATATTGGTTAGGGGGTTTGGAGAATGTATCGGAATTATTGGTTAGTTGAGGGCTGGAGCTATGACGCTTGCTGATCAGATGGCTGCTTTTAGGCCTACTGGGGTATGGTCCTTTAATAATATGATCCTTACCTTCCTAATAAAGTTGTTTCTTAATTCAAAAGAGTTGTACCTCTTTTAAATAACTAGTAATTCTTACAAGTCACCTTATTTGGGTAATCTTAGTTGATGGGGTGAAGAATTACTGCAGAATTTAAGTTCTTTTTTTGGGTAACCAGCTATCACTAGGCTCGGTAGGCTTATCACCTCTACTCAGGAGTCTTCCCACTCTTTTGCCACAGAGACGGGTTGGCTCTAGTATGCTGCTCCGAAGTAGCTCGTCTAGTTTCGGGAAGGTGGACTTAAGGTCTTTTTGCCCATTTGTTCTTACTAAATCATGATGCAAAAGGTACAGGGGTGAATCTTTGCTTTTTATTACTTTAATGATTTGTTTCAATTCTTTTTCAGCTTTCCCTTGCGGTACTTTTTCTATAGCGCTAAGTGTTTCTGTTCTATCACCTATACTAGGAGTGTGAAAATGTTTTAAGTACAAAATATTAAGATAATTTATTAGTAATATTGAAGCTAATTAATGGTGATTAGGCTAGTTTTAAGGTTCAAGATAACTCGAGTTGCACGGGTATTTTCTCGGTGTAAGGGAGGTGCTTTACTGATTTAGCTATATTTTGATTATTCCAAGTACACTTTCCAGTACACTTACCATGTTACGACTTGCCTCCTCTTGTGATAAAAATTTATTTATAAAATAGAGTAACATAGGTTGAGGAGAGTGACGGGCGGTGTGTGCGCGCTCCAGAGCCGGTTTCAGAAAAATATCCTAAGTTCTTCTTACTGCTAAATCCACCTTATAAGTGATTTTTCATTTTACTGTCCGTGTTTTCTTGAGAGAAAATGTAGCCCATTTCTTTCCACTTCATTCGCTACACCTCGACCTGACGTTTTGGAGGGAGTCCATTATGCTTACTTTTATACCCTCATGGGGTGAGCTGACGACGGCGGTATATAGGCGGTAAAAGCAAGAAGTGGTAAGGTTTAACGTGGATTATCGGTTATAGAACAGGCTCCTCTAGGGGGGTCTGGGGCACCGCCAAGTCCTTTGGGTTTTAAGCTAGCGCTTGTAGTACTCAGGCGGACTTAAACAAAGTAAGTAGTGGTAAAGGTCTGTTTATGGTTAAGCATAGTAGGGTATCTAATCCTAGTTTGTGTCTTAACTGTCGTGAGGTCAAAAGCTCTATCTGGTTAGAGTTACTTTCGTCAGTGTATTATTCCTTTTATAGGTGCGTATGACAGCTTTATAAGGTTATAACTCTAGTACTTTTTAGAAACTTTTAATCACCCTTTACGCCGTGAAATATTAATGTGAGTTACTCGTATAACCGCGGTGGCTGGCACGAGATTAACCAACTCTTTTAACTTTAACTGATTCAAGCTTGCGCTTATTATTCAATGTCTATCACTGCTGAATTCCCTTGGGGGTGTGGTTGAGCGAGGTGTCGTGGATTATACACACTATATATGTCTGATACCAGCTCCTAAACAAATAAGGGTATGATTAGGGCGTTCTCACTGGAGTGCGGAAACTTGCATGTGTAAATTTAGCTAAAATTAATACTGAGGCCAGGACCAAACCTTCAG